CCAAAAAATGCTTCTTACTTTATACATAGGTCATCAATTCAGCATTGGATAAAAAGGGATGAAATGCCCACTTTTCTAATCCAATTTAAAGGGTTCAAATCATTTTATCAATATGAGTGCTATATATCGAAAAAATTTCTAACTATCAATTTTGAACCCATCTATGTATTAACATATTAATAGTGGTATAAAGAGTACCATTTTGCATCTGGACTTAAAATGGTTTAACTTTAACCATGTTAACGGTCCCACATTGTTGGTTGATAGAGAATCAAAGCAAAGGGGATTTACCAACAAATTACGAAATGCTATGGTTCTTACATATGATTTCTTAATTTATTCAGAAGTAATTCGTGGGATCGTGCACCTTTCTTTCCTCGTTATAACTAAAAAAGTGCATCTGGTTGGATCCAGCCTATTCTTGAAATAAACAACTCGCACACACTCCCTTTCCAAAAAAGATCAATACACCGAGCACTACACTTAGATTTATTAGATTTGTTGCTAAAATATCGGTATTAAACCCGAAACTCCCGGCGGATGGCCAGTGACCCAAGGAAACGAAAGAATCGGTTACATTTTGCATAGGATCTCCCTTATATAGATAGACAAAAAAATTTCAATTTAAATTCCCAATAAGAATGATAATTATTAGAATTAAGTACCAGGCCCCACCTCAATTGTGAAATACCTCGTTGCAACATTTCCTAAAATGGAAAAGGGTTCTGTTGGACTAAGAAGGGGAAGGAGGAAAGCGAGTCGGTATGCTAATTCCTCATCCTCAAATCAGTCCTTCCCGGAGTTATTGTCTCAACGAATAAATAATTGTAGGAGCGAAATCGTGATATAATTCGAAAAAGTAAGTGGCAAGTCTAAGGCTATAAAATAATAAAAATTATACGTATTTAAAATATTTCTAGCATTAAACTAAACAAAAGGATTCGCAAATAAAAGCGCTAATGCTACAACCAGCCCATAAATTGTTAAAGCTTCCATAAAAGCTAGACTAAGTAATAAAGTACCTCGTATTTTTCCTTCCGCCTCAGGCTGTCTCGCAATACCTTCTACAGCTTGGCCCGCAGCAGTACCTTGACCAACTCCAGGTCCAATAGAAGCAAGCCCTACAGCCAATCCAGCAGCAATAACGGAAGCGGCAGAAATCAATGGATTCATGATAAGTTCCTCGCACAAAAATAAAAAAAAATGGTTAATGATACAATCAAACAATGAATTATAACTTAATAATTATTATTCCATCGCTAATATTCATCCAATACAAACCAAGAACGCCGAATTCAATTAATAATATTATTGAATCATCCGAACTACTTCAATATCTCTTTTTTAGTTCCTATTTTCTGCGAATTCCTTGCCTTTGTGAATTAATATGACTTTAGTTGTTCCATTTTTTGTTCGGAACCTTTCTTTGAATTCTTTTTCTTGATTTCAATTTAATATCTTTATTTCATTCAATTCACAGTTACAGAACAGACGGAATGGAAGGGCTTCTATTAAAATAATAAAATAAAATCCCGATCGAAATTCACAATAATAGGGCACATTTTATATAGCTTTAGTTCATATATAACTAGTCAATTATCACATATACATATCTTTTTTACATAATGTAAACCAATTATTCGTATCTTAGATTCAATAGGAATCTAGAATCCTTTTTTGAAACATCCACAAAAGTTGGCTTATAGCCATTAGATTTAATATACTTAGTTTGACTCCCTCTCGTAACTAAACTTTTTTTTTGTAAAATAAACTATTTTAGTTATCATTATCGCACATGGATACAGTATCTAAATAGACGGATTCATTATGCGGAATGCCAAATTAGTGTGTAGAAATATCAATATCAGTATTTTATTAATCTAAGTCCATACAATTCTAATTTGATTGTTTAGTTTATTTGATTGTTTAGTTTAATATTTAATAGAATTTTCTTTTGGTCAATCGTTGTTGAGTTGAATGAAATCCACTGAAATGGTTAATTGTTCCATAGAAGATCTTTTTTTGAAATTGCACATCATAATACCATAAGAATTCTTATTCAAATTATAAATTATAACTATTACTATTGGGATTGTATAGAATATTCATTGGAGGGAGGTATGATATAAAGGGCCAAACCTAAAGTTTAGGAAAGAGATCTTTTAGATCTCTCCCCTCCCTTATTTTTTACAACAATTCCCTTCTATCGTAATCTTTTTTGCTATTCCTTGTTGTTTTGGTACTCTAGACGCTAGATGGTAATCTAGCATATTTTATGTGACTTAAATAGATTGAGCCAGGCATACTGGCTACGCTAAGAAAAAAACGACTAGTCAATGATGACCCTCCATGGATTCTCCTATATAAGCCGCAGCTAAAGTTGCAAAAATAAGAGCTTGAATACCACTTGTAAATAATCCAAGGAACATAACTGGTATAGGAACCACTAAGGGTACTAAAGAAACAAGAACAACAACTACCAATTCATCAGCTAATATAT